TCCTCCGCTATCGCTCGCCGCTACGTACGGAATCTCAGTTGATGTATTCCCCACAGTCTAGTAAGATGTTTCAATTAACTATTCAATTCACCCTTTTCAGTTAGGATAAACAAGTTCAAAGTCTCTCCCTTGTTATTTCGTATTTCACGTCCTTACCGATAGACCCTAGACTTTACTCAGTTCCACTGTCTAAAGACTCATTAAGATAAACCCAATATAATTTCTTATGTGCTGGTGTTCTCTTCCAGCCTAAAATAGAGATCTTATTTCTATGAATATCTAAATGACAACTTGAGCATACTGGCACCAAGTTAGATCTTCGATTCAAATCCCCTTTATTAGGGGCTAATTTATATAATCTCTTAGGCTTAATATGATGGATAGCCTCCGCTGGAGCTCCACAGATTTCACACGAATCAATAAAAACTTTAGCATTATATTTAGAGGGGCGGAATACTGTCAAAGAATTAGACTTACTTTGGGGCTTACTTTGGGGCTTACTTTGGGGCTTCCTTTCGGGTGACCAATTAATAAGTTTACGATATTTTAAAGCATTAGTATAAAACTCTCTGTCATTAATTATGTGCCCCATAACTTCGATGCCATATTGAGAGGGCCCTGGACCAGGTTTCAATTTACGCTCATAAATTATACCTAAATCTTCTCGCTGAATAACAGATAGGTGATAATACCGAACTGGTGAATCAATTAGGGAACAAACTTGGTGTAGGTGAGTAGAAAGAGCGAAACTAGTTCGTGCAGCTGTCAATCTTTCAATTGTTGCAGCTAATATTGCTGTCCCTGAACTGACTTCTGTCCCATGGCAAATCTCATCACCTAATATTAAACTGTTATAATTAGCTAGCTTTAATATAGTTGAGAGATCTCTCATTTCGACCTCAAAAGTACCTTGACCTTTATGAAGATCGTCTCCCCCTAAAATACGAGTAACTAAATAGTGGTAAGGTCTTAACTTAAATGAATCTGCAGCTACATACATTCCTGCCTGAGCCAAGATTACGTTAACCCCAATTGCTCTAAGTAAAGTAGACTTGCCCGCACCATTTACTGAGAATATTAACATTCCTTTATCCTCTAAACTAATATCATGAGCTACACATTCTTCCTGGGTATTTAGCTGTTCTATTAATGGATGTCGTAGATTAATTGTTTCTATTAAACCCTTAGCTTTTTGGTCAGTCGTCAATAAGTCAGGTCTAGTGTAATTAAACTTAGTAGACACGATAGCCCCGCTTAATGCAGCATCTAATCTAGAAATCATATTCTCTAAGGGGGGGAGCAGCTCATAATACCTGAAATATAGTCTTTTAAGTTCCCTGTTATAAGTTTGTTTGACATAAATATTAACTTGCTCTTCTAATAAGTTTAATTCAATTGATACTTTAAGAATAGCGGAACTAGTAATTATATGGTGATTTCCTCTTTTACCCAATATAATGGGGGAGTCAGTTCCAGAGGTATTAGCTAAGTAACGCTCTAACTTTTTAGATGAAATAGAGAAGGCGTAACCCTCCTTACTGAAATATTCAGCTTTGATAGAAATTGTATCTTGAAATACAATATTCGAAGTTTGTTCGGCCCATTCTGTAAGTTGGGCCTTTAAAGTTTGTTGTTGTACGAGGAGGCTAGTTAGATTGTCAGTTGGTTGCAATATGTATTTAAAATCTCCCAAAAGATTATTTACCTGAAAAAATAGAGATATCTCCCCAATTAACGATTCTAATTGAGGTCCGACTGAAGGGGGCAGCCGTAATAAAGAAGGAAGTAATGACCTTATTAATTTATCAGCAGACAAATAGGAGTGGTAAATTTGATTTAACTTTTTAGGTGGCAAGGTAGTATCACTAGAGGCGCATATTGCCCATTGACGATGTAAAGAGGATAAATCTTTAATTTGTTTTAACTCGGAGTTATCAAATATTTGCTTATCAAGTAATTGTTTAAATGCAGCAATCTCCTCATAACGAAGATTCAATTCAGAATAATCTGTGATAGGGTTAAGAAGTCTGAATTTGAGTAGTCTTTTACCCATTGCAGTAGAACAATAATCAATCATATTAAGTAAACCCCCCAGTTTCCCCTTTTTAGGTAATAAGTCCAATTGATATTCTGCTCGATTACACAGTGTTAAATTTAGGGGGCTAACAATAGAACTATAACACTCAGGAAGTTGGAGATTCTTAATAAGATTCTTATTTCTATCTTTAATAAATTGTAATGTTCCTAAAAGGCTAATTATATTTACCTGATTGACATCTTCCGTCCAAGTGCTTTGAAATATTTTACTAAGGGTATATTCTTGATAATTTTTGTTAAACCACTCTTCATTAATGCCCAAATAAATATGAAGCAAAAGCCACTCCTTATTATCATTTTCGTACCTATAAGATAAATAACACGGGTCCTCTATAACCTCAATTATGGCGTTAGGTTCAGAGGGGAATAAATTCCAACCAATTAGTAAATCATATATCTTATTTAGTATCCCCGAATTGGCCTCCGAGTCCGCCCTAATTACTACCTCTTTAATACGATAACTGATTAGTAGTCGAGCCACTTTATCTCTGTCGGCCCAATAGACAGGAAACATTATACTGTGCCCATTCATGGCAGAAAATAAAGTAATACCTAGTAAGATACCTAATAAGTCATCTTCAGATGAATCTTTAAAATAGATTGATATCACATAAGATAATTCCGGACAATCTTCTAGATTACAACTAGGAGAATAAACCTGAGATACTGCGCGTTGTTTAGGCCCCGATTTCTCAGTGGCTAATTCATCAATAACTATAATAGTCCAACCTTTATCCAACAAGGTGCTTAAATAAGTAGTTAGGGAATAAATAGGAAACCCCATTTGAAGCAAGGATCTTTTACCGGGTGATGTTATTCTCATATCAAGTAACGAAGCGACTTGTTCAATGGGAGGTGTTACCCCTAAAGACCTACTTCGTATGGACGACTCCAATTCAGAATAATCTGTGATAGGGTTAAGAAGTCTGGACGACTCAACTAATAACTCAGCTTGAGAGTATGCTTGTTGTATACTAGGAACATTAGGCTTATGCCAAAGTTCATAGAACTTACCAATCTGGATAAGCTGGATTACTGATAACCCATACTTAGAATAATTCTCCTCCATTAAGTTAAAATACTGTACAGGTATTTGGCCCTTGCTAAGGGCATTATACAGAGCAAAGTTCCCCATGGCGATTCTATAGGTAGAGGCAGGAGTTGAACCTGCATAATCAGATTATGAGTCTGAAAACTTACCGTTAGTTGACTCTACAAGCTTAGCTAAGCATTATGTAACCATGGGCTAAGAACCCCACCAGTAAATACATACATATAAAAACAACCAAACCACATCTACAAAATGCCAATACCAACTAGCAGCCTCAAAACCAAAATGATGATGACGAGTATAGTGGTAACCTATTAATCTAGTTAAACATACAGACAAAAATATAGTTCCAATAATAACATGAAAACCGTGAAAACCTGTAGCTATAAAAAAGGTTGAACCGTATACGGAGTCTGAGATTGTAAAAGGCGCTTCGTAATACTCCATAGCTTGTAGGGCTGTAAATTGAACCCCAAGTATTACTGTGCAAGTAAGTGATTGTATGGCTTCTAATCTCTGTCCGCTAACTATGGCGTGATGTGCCCATGTAACTGTTGCTCCTGAACTAAGTAGTATAGCTGTATTTAATAGGGGCACAGAAAATGGGTCTAACACTTCTATGCCAACGGGGGGCCAAACAGCTCCTAACTCTACAGTGGGTGATAAACTACTATGAAAGAAAGCCCAAAAGAACGCGAAAAAGAAGCACACTTCAGAAGTAATAAAAAGGATCATACCGTATCTTAATCCTCTTTTTACTATCTGAGTATGATGTCCTTGGAAAGTGGCTTCTCTAATAACATCTCTCCACCAAACAATCATTGTGAATATCAATGTAATTGCACCTAAATACATTATCCATGTATAGCTATAATGAAAATATAATACTGAGCCTACTGTAATCAGTAATGCCCCAATTGCGCCTATATAAGGCCAGGGACTAGGATCCACTAAATGATAAGGGTGATAAGCCTTACTCATGGCAGATAGCTCCATCGAACGGAGCAATTTGGTTAATGAAGATTTAGAGTATCATTAATGTATATGGCAGTTAACAGACAAAATACATATGCTTGAATCAAGGCCACGGCAATCTCTAGTAAAGTTATAAAAACCATTACTAATATTGGGCCCAAGCTTAATACTAACATCCCATTACTAATCATTGCAAACCCAAAACTTGCTAATATAGCAAATAAAAGGTGCCCAGCAGATAAATTAGCAGCTAATCGAACACCTAAGGAGATTGCCCGGGAAATATAGCTAATTGTTTCAATTATAACTAATAAGGGGGCTAATAATAAAGGAGCTCCACTAGGCATCATCATTGAAGCAAAGTTCCAACGGAATCGTGTTATCCCCAATATTGTTACTGCCATTAAAATAGATAAACTTAATCCGAAAGTAACAATAATATGGGCAGTTGGGGTAAATACATAGGGAAATAGGCCGAACAGATTTAATCCAGCAATAAACACAAATAGAGTTATAATAAGAGTAAAATATTGAGTCCCCTTATTAGCTGTAGAATCTTTCACTAATCCTAAGAAGTGGGTATAAACAATCTCTTGTATAGACTGCGATCTTGTGGGTATTAGTTTATACGAACAACTTCCTATTAATACGAAAGCTAATAGGATAAGCATCATAATAGAAGAATTAGTAATTATTCCTCCAATTATCCGAACTACATTAAACTGATCAAAGAAAGAAGCTGCCATGTTATACATTTATACATACGCCTATCTATGGAGTATATCTTGTAATATAGTATATGCTCTATTAACCCCGAGCCCCTTGCTGGGGGCTGCCCCCTCTTCCTGTAATATACTTCTTATACGTAAGTTATTCTGAATTTTAGGTAAAATATACAAACTCATAATACTATAAAGTGCTAACAAGATTATTAATGTCCAGCTATATTGAGTTAAATAAGCAGTTATATCTAAGTGAGGCATTACCCTAAAGATCAGCACATAATGAAGATAGCCAGCTGATATATTTATCCATGCTAACGGCTTCTATAACAATGGGCATAAAGGAATGATTAGCGCCGCATAACTCGGAACATTGACCGTAAAATATTCCCGGCCTTTTAACTAAAAATCCAGTTTGATTAAGACGTCCAGGTACAGCGTCCATTTTAACAGCTAATGAAGGTACAGCAAATGAGTGAAGCACATCTGCCCCTGTAACTAGAATTCTAACATAAGTGTCAATAGGAACAACCATTCTATTGTCAACCTCTAATAGTCGAAGATCGCCTGGTTCAAGCTCAGTAGTAGGGACCATATAAGAGTCAAATTCCAGGGTACTATCTTCACTTGAGTTAGTTTGATAGTCTGAGTACTCATAAGACCAATACCATTGATGACCTATGGCTTTTACTGTCACACCTGGTTCTACTACTTCATCCATCAAATAAAGTAGTTTCAAAGAAGGGAATGCTATAAACACTAATATAATTGCTGGAATTATGGTCCAAACTAGCTCTATTGTGGTTCCTTCTACAAGATAGCGATGATAAGCTTGGCCTGTCAACCCCCTTAGAATTAACCATAATACAGCTGTTATAATAATAATTAAAATAAACATAATTTGGTTATGAAGGAATAGAATCTCTTCCATAACAGGACTAGCAGCATCTTGGAAGCCTAGTTGAAATGGCTCAGCCGCGTCACGTAGGAGCGAGGCCTCTAATAATGCATTAATTGGAGTTTTCATTCTTCTCTAGCCCTGTTACTTTGCGGACACACCCAAAAGATATATGATTTATTAATTAGTTGATATGTTCTCACCTACTTTAGATTACTTTTAATCTAGAGTAAGCATGAACAAATATCTTACACGTTGGCTATTTTCTACTAATCATAAGGATATAGGTACTTTATATTTACTATTTGGAGCTTTTTCTGGAATGGCGGGGACAGCTTCGAGTATGTTAATACGGTTAGAACTGTCAGCTCCGGGTAGTATGTTAGGAGATGATCATCTATATAATGTGGTTGTAACATCACATGCTTTATTAATGATTTTCTTCCTGGTAATGCCAGTAATGATTGGGGGATTCGGAAATTGGTTTGTGCCAATTATGATTGGTGCACCTGATATGGCTTTTCCTAGATTAAACAATATCAGTTTCTGGTTATTACCGCCTTCTCTAATACTATTGGTTGGTTCTATGTTTGTGGAACAAGGGGCAGGTACCGGCTGGACCATTTATCCCCCATTAGCAAGTATTCAAGCTCATTCAGGGGGAGCAGTGGACATGGCCATATTCAGTTTACATCTAGCTGGGGTATCTTCCATTTTAAGTTCTATTAACTTTATAACTACTATAATTAACATGAGGGTTCCTGGTATGAGTATGCATAGATTACCTCTATTCGTATGGTCTGTATTAGTTACTACTATATTGTTATTATTATCTTTACCAGTATTAGCGGGTGCAATTACAATGTTATTGACAGATAGGAATTTTAATACAACATTCTTTGACCCTGCAGGAGGGGGAGATCCTATTTTATTCCAGCACTTATTCTGGTTTTTTGGGCACCCTGAAGTCTATATATTAATTCTGCCGGGATTTGGTATTGTATCTCAAATTATACCCACCTTCTCTGCTAAACAGCATATTTTTGGTTATTTAGGTATGGTCTATGCTATGATTTCTATTGGAATATTAGGATTTATTGTTTGGGCCCATCATATGTTCACCGTTGGTATGGATGTTGATACTCGTGCCTACTTTACTGCAGCCACTATGATTATTGCTGTTCCCACCGGGATTAAGATATTTAGCTGGTTAGCTACTATATATGGGGGAAGCCCGCGACTTGATACACCTATGTTATGGGCTATTGGGTTTGTGTTTTTATTTACCATTGGCGGTTTAACTGGAGTTATATTAGCTAATAGTTCCTTGGATATAATGTTACACGATACTTATTATGTAGTAGCTCACTTCCATTACGTGCTATCTATGGGGGCCATATTTGCTATATTTGGAGGATACTACTATTGGTTCGGTAAAATTACAGGTTTTAGTTATAATGAGTTATATGGTAAGATCCATTTCTGGATTATGTTTATCGGAGTTAATTTAACTTTCTTCCCCCAACATTTCTTGGGTTTAGCTGGGTTGCCTAGAAGATACTCCGATTTCGCTGATGCTTATCAAGATTGGAACTTAGTTAGTTCTTGCGGAGCTATAATAGCACTAATAGGAATTCTATGGTTTATATACTTGACTTATGAAGCATTAGCAGCCGAAAGACCGTTTAAGAGTTGGTCAACTGCGTCTAGCTCGTTAGAGTGGTCTTTAGGTTCTCCGCCTGCTTTTCATACTTATAATGAATTACCGTTTGTCTATCAGAGTAAATTGAGTCCTGGGGATGATTTAAATATTATTTCCACACTACTCCTTTGACCTTGGGGAGTCTATAAGGCAATGTGTTCTTCTAATACATGCAAGGCCCTGTAACTATGGGGTCCTACTGGTGAGGATAAAACGGAGATCATCTCGGTTAACGTATTAGAATAGGTGGGATAGTGGCCCACCTGGTCGAAGATGCGTAGTATAGCCACACTTTCACTGTAACAAGGGGAAGACATTTTGGCAGCAGTAGAGAATCTTGTGCAATGGGTAAACGCTTGACACAGGGTTTCACACCGAGGTCTGTCTAACTAAGTGCCAGCAGACGCGGTTAAACTTAGAGGCCCAGTTTTTATTTCGCATTAGGCGTTAAAGTATGTAGTGAAGCATGAGGACAAAGTAAGGTAAACCTCTTGGTAACGGTAAAATGTTTGAAGCAAGAGTGGAAGTCCGAAGGTGGAGACTCCTTACTCCGTTCATGGTACGTCTTCATGAAATACGAAAGCTTGGATAGCAAACAGGATTAGATACCCTGGTAGTCCTTGCCCTAAACTTATACAATAGCTTTATTAGCGAATAACCTTATTGTATGCCTGAATACTATGATCGCAAGATTGAAACTCAAAAGGCTTGGCTGTTCACTGTTTGAATCAGAGGAGCGTGTAATTTAATACGATGATCCGCGTGTCACCTTACCTTTCCTTGAAAGCGGTGTAAGCCGCTCAGGCATTGCATGGCCGTCGTCAGGATAACAATAAATGTTATCCTTAACCCTATTATGGATTAAGTCAGGTGTCATGGTCTTTATGGAAAGGGATATTATGCGCTACATTCTCCTACACAATATATATATAGTAAATTAGGAGGCGGAGATTCTCTGAAATGGGAATCTTAAGTAGGATTTGATAGTAATCGGGAAGTAGAGCGTTCCGGTGAATTATAACCCAGTGTTAGCACAAATCGCCCGTCGTCCCCTTCAAGTTAAGGATACGAGACGCCCCTAAGAAGGTTATCCCTCCTTTTCGAGAATGGGTAAGTCGTAACATAGTAAGGGTAAGGGAACTTGTTCTTGGGTCATAGGCTACGTTCAATACGTACTTGGCCGCCCGGTAAATAGGATGATGAGTACTATTATTTCAATTATCTTTAAAACGCTTGCAATAATAATACCTTTATTAGTGGCTGTAGCTTATTTAACTTTAGCAGAGAGAAAGGTATTAGGATATATGCAAGCACGAAAAGGACCGAATGTAGTTGGTGTTTATGGAATATTACAGCCTTTAGCTGATGGGTTAAAGTTATTCTCCAAAGAGATGGTTATTCCCAATCATGCTAATCTATCGGTTTATATTGTAGCCCCGATTTTATCGCTTACCTTAGCTTTTTTGGCTTGGGGGGTTATTCCTTTTAGCCCAGGTATCGTACTAGCTGATATTAATGTTGGGGTCTTATACATATTTGCTATCAGTTCTATGGGGGTGTATGCTATCTTAATGTCTGGTTGGGGAAGTAATTCTAAATATGCATTCTTAGGGGCTATCAGAGCAGCAGCTCAGATGATTAGCTATGAAGTGTGTATAGGGCTTATCCTAATATCAGTAATATTATGTGCAGGTTCTCTTAATATCACTCAGATTGTTTTAGCTCAAGCCGAAATTTGGTATATTATACCTTTATTTCCAGCTGCCTTAATGTTCTTTGCTTCGGCATTAGCTGAAACTAATCGGGCTCCTTTCGATCTTACCGAGGGAGAATCAGAATTAGTATCTGGTTATAATGTAGAATATTCTAGTATGTCGTTTGCCCTATTCTTTTTAGCTGAATACGGCCATATTATTCTAATGAGCTGTTTGATGAGTTTATTGTTTTTGGGTGGTTGGGCACCTTTCACGGGAATTATAGGAATAGGGTGCTTAGCCCTTAAAACTACGGCAGTAGTCTTCGCATTTGTGTGGGTACGAGCTTCTTTCCCTAGAATGAGATATGACCAACTTATGTATCTATTATGGAAGTCTTATTTACCTTTCAGTCTTGGTTTAGTCGTTTTAGTTTCTGGTCTGCTGATAGGTTTGCCCATATGGAATCACCAAGCAAAATGTTACGAGTAAGAACTCAACATCCATTACTCTCTATTGTAAACGGGATATTGGTAGATCTGCCGGCTCCTTCTAATATAAGTTATTTATGGAACTTTGGTTCTTTATTAGGAGCTTGTTTAGTTATTCAATTGATTACCGGAATATTCTTAGCTATGCATTATTGCCCTGACGTCAGCTTAGCTTTCGACTCAGTTTCTCATATCTTAAGAGATGTTAATTACGGTTTTGTGTTAAAGTCCATTCATGCTAATGGAGCTTCATTATTTTTTCTCTGTGTGTATATACATATGGGCAGAGGACTCTATTATGGAAGCTACATGAAAACGGACGTCTGGAATTTCGGGGTTATAATCTACTTAATAATGATGTTAACAGCCTTCTTAGGGTACGTATTACCCTGGGGACAAATGTCCTTTTGGGGAGCCACAGTTATTACTAACTTCTGTTCTGCTATACCTTATGTGGGCTCAGATATTGTTCAATGGATTTGGGGAGGATTTAGTGTATCTAACGCGACTCTTAATCGTTTCTTCTCTTTACATTATCTTTTTCCCTTTCTTATAGTTGGACTAGCCCTATTACATATTATTAGTTTACACACAGACGGGTCAAATAATCCTTTAGGGATTAGCTCGAATATAGATAAGGTTACCTTTCATGTTTATTATACTTATAAGGACTTGTTTGGAATTATGGTACTTGGCGCTATGTTAGTTATAATTAGTTACTTTATGCCTAATGTGTTAGGTGACCCTGAGAATTTCATTCAAGCTAATCCTTTAGTAACCCCTGTTCATATACAACCAGAATGGTACTTTTTATTCGCATATGCCATACTACGCTCTATACCCAACAAGCTTGGGGGGGTCTTGGCCATGGGAGCTAGTATCTTGGTGCTATTATTATTGCCCTATATTCATACTAGTAAATTAAGAGCCCTAACATTTAGACCTTTAGGTAAAATAGCATTTTGGTTTTTAGTAGCTGATTTTATATTATTAACCTGGTTAGGAGCCAATCCAGTAGAGGAACCTTACGTTATGGTCGGTCAATTTGCTTCCTTATTATACTTTTTTTACTTCTTAGTATTAATCCCCTTGTTAGGGTGGGTAGAAACCAAATTGCTCCGGATAGAGTAGTCCCTCGGTAATAGTATAAATGCGTAGCTTGTATAAATGCGTAGCTTATTCTCCATGTATCTTATTAGTAAGATGAAAACATTATTTTTTATAGGGGTTATAGTTTTGGTCTACCTTTATGTGAATTGTCCTGTAGCTCACGCTGAGGGAGATATTATTCCCATAGCGGGCGAAAGACCTCCTATGCTTTGGTTGTGTATTGATGCCCTTTTACCTATTGTTGAGCCACTTCCTCCGATGCCTTATCTTGGGGGCCATTGTATAGTCGCAGATGTGTTTTTTACTTTTTTGGACAGGGACCAAGTAATTGTAACTGTTCACCCGGTAAGTGCTGAGGGAGTTGTTGTAGATATTGGCTGGGCATACCGAGACGGTCACTCCGTCGGCCCAACGATCCCGCTGCCCGACTCGTCGGCTGTTATGGAGATCAGTTATAGACCTGAAGATCAGACTGTACATCTTGAGATTGACGACAATCTGTTCGAGTTCGATAATACTGGCGATGTGGTTGTATGGGGGCCCCTTCCCGAGTTGGAAGATCGCTAGAAATGGGCCAAATATATACAATACTTCGCATATGCCATATACTTCACCTTAATGGATAGTCTATTTATGATATTCTCCTTAGGAATAGTTGGAGCTAGTCTTATGGTTATATCTACGCCGAATCCTGTTTATTCAGTATTCTGGTTAGTTATCGCCTTTGTTAATGCTGCTGTTATGTTTATATCATTGGGATTAGACTATATAGGCTTAATATTTGTAATTGTCTACGTAGGAGCTATCGCTATTTTATTCTTGTTCGTAATTATGTTAATTCAACAGCCTAATAAGGTAGATTCTCAGGATCACTCGCATTTCTTACCTGTAGGATTATCTGTGATATTCCTATTTTATAGTTTACTAACCAATAGCCCTAAATATATCAGCAATCCTGTTATAGGGTCTAGGACTAATATAGGGGCAATTGGAAGTCATCTTTATACAACTTATTATGAATTAGTGTTAGTCGCTAGTTTGGTGCTACTAGTCGCCATGGTAGGGGCTATATTATTAGCTAAGCCACCTTCTTTATATAATTCCCACGTCCACGTAGAGATACGGAGTAGGCAAGACCTCTTCCTACAAATAAGCAGAAAGCACCTCGGTGACCGCTCCCCCAAAGGGGCCCCCAAAGGAGTAACATGGAGTTCAAAGGAATACTAATACTACTTATCGTTAGCGGGACATTATCAATTATAATTTTAGGGGCATCTTATCTGTTAGGAAATAAACAACCCGATATGGAGAAAGTGTCAGTATATGAGTGTGGGTTTGATCCTTTTGATAACCCGGGAAATCCCTTTTCCGTTAGATTCTTCTTAATTGGCATCTTATTTTTAATATTTGATCTTGAAATATCTTTCCTATTTCCCTGGGCTGTTACCTATATGGCCCTATTTGGATATTGGGTTGTTATGTTATTTTTATTTATTTTAACTTTAGGGTTAGTTTATGAGTGGATAGAAGGGGGCTTAGAATGGGAAAGCTAGCCCCCTACTTATGAGTACAGCAGCTATGATGGTCATAGCAATATTAAATATGTCCTATTTAATATTATCAATTGTCATCTTATTAATTGGAATCCTAGGTATTATTCTTAATAGAAGCAATTTAATTATTATGTTAATGTGTGTAGAGTTAGTTTTACTGGCCTCTACTATTTTGCTTCTTTTTGAGTCTCGTGTGCTCTATACGCTTTTTGGTCAAATTTTCGCGATTATGATTTTAACTGTCGCAGCTGCCGAGTCTGCTATCGGTTTAGCCATTATGGTTAACTATTACCGTTTACGTGGTACAATTGCTGTTCGAGCCTTAAATTTATTAAGAGGTTAAATTAACTCCTAATTATAAATGGAAGATATATACACATATCAAAACTCCCTAATTATAAATGGAAGATACCGACCGTAGGATCCATTAAGGTGAAGTATTTGAAGTATTGTATATATCCGAAGTACACGATAGAAGAGGAAAATTACAAGAATCTAGGCAAACATACACGAATTAACTCGATTAAAGGGTATGGAACTATTCCCAGTAATCCAATAGCTACTATTAACGGCAATTGTCCATTAAACTCTCGTCTATTAATATCTCTCGAAAATATTAAATATGGAGAAAGTTGCCCAAAACAGATTCTATTATATAAATATAACGAATAAGCAGCAGCTATGACCATACTAGTTGAGGTGAGAACTCCTAATGATGTACTAGTAGAAAAAGCAGCTACTAAGGATAAAAATTCTCCAACAAAGTTACAACTAAGAGGGACAGCAATATTAGCTAAAGTAAACACCATAAACACGATAGAAAATAGGGGCATAGTCATAACTACTCCTCTATAATATCTAACTAATCTTGTATGATGTCTTTCATAGAGCAATGTCACTGCTATAAATAAAGCTGGGCTAACTACTCCATGAGCTATCATTAAGAATATAGAAGCTATTAAACCCTCCATCGTATGAGTAAATAAGCCGATTGTTACTATTCCCATATGAGCCACCGAGGAATAGGCTATCAAACGTTTCGCATCTACCTGTCTGCAAGTAGTTAAACTCCCATATATTACTGCTATTAATGATAACGTTAGTATGATTGGTGCTAAATACTCTGTCGCTTCAGGGAAAATAGGCCAAGCGAATCGAATGAATCCATAGCCGCCTAATTTTAATAATATTCCAGCTAGAATCACTGAGCCAGCTACCGGGGCCTCAACATGCGCAAGAGGCAACCATATATGAAAGGGTACCATTGGTATCTTAACTGCTAAACTAAGGAAGAAACCTGTAAATAACCAAATTTGTATTGAAGTAGAAATCTGAATGTTAGTTAAGGATAAGTAGTCAGTTGTGCCAGTTATCCTATAAATAACTGCTATGCTAAGTAACATTAATACTGAGCCAACTAAAGTGTAAAAGAAGAAATAATAGGCAGCTTTTATCTTCTCTGCCCGGGCTCCCCATACTCCTATTATTAAAAACATTGGTATTAATATACTCTCAAATAACACATAAAATATTAATAGATCTAACGTTGAGAATACTCCAATTAATAGTAGTTCAATACCGAGAAGACATATAATAAACTCCTTAACAAGAAACTTTATACTGTCCCAACTTACCAAAATACAAATTGGTGTTAACAAAGTACTTAGGACAATGAAAAATATAGAGATCCCGTCAACAGCAAATAATATAGGAGAACCTTCAAACCAACCTATTGTACTCACCCAGCTGAATTCTATTATCTGTTGAAATTGAGCTTCTTGATGAAGGTTAACTAATAATAAAATAGAAAGAGCAAATGTTATCAGAGACCACTCCAACGCTTGTTGGCGTAGTTTCATACTATTTTCCCTGGGAATTAATGCGATTATTACTATACTTATTAATATAGAGCCCACTATACAAGTTAATATCATATTAACATTCTATTATCCCCTTTGGGGGGGACAAGCAGCAGCTATGACCGTCATAGCTGCTGTATCCCCTTTGGGGGGGACCATTGTGGGGATTTCCTAATTTACGAGTAGGTACTTAAGTGCGATAGCTGCCCCAACTAATATCATTAGTGCATAATTAAATAATAAACCAGATTGTAAGTTGCTTAACTCTTTAGTTCTATCAACCATGAATCGGGCTATTCCAGTAGGGCCTAAAATCTCTAAAATCCCCCTATCTATAGTGCGATAAGAGACAATATGGCCGAACTTCCAAGCTGTGCTTCCAATATAATAATTCGCTATTTGGTTAAACTCCCAGGCATAAAATAAGAATCCATATATCCTAGGGCGTGTACGTAGTATATATGGACGAAGTATAAACACTAGTAATATCCCTGTTACAGACATAATAACTGGCGCTAAAGAGACCATTGTGGGCACAAGCGGCAAGGGACGTATACCTGGCGCAAATACCATATTTTGAGCTATATAACCAACTAAAATACTCCCCGCCCCTAATCCCAATAGGGGGCCCAAGAGGTTCCAATCGGCTTCTTGTAAATGTTGTGCGCTCATACGTGTTAAATTAGGCTTAGACACGAAGCTTAGGTATATTAGTCGAAATGAATAAAAAGCGGTTAAGAAGGCTGTAATTGAAGCCAACCAATAAATCGATATTAAACAATAACTATTATAAGTTAATTCCAATATTAAATCTTTAGAGTAAAATCCAGATAAATAGGGAAAACCAGCCAAAGACAATGAACCAATCAACATTAATATATAAGTTAAAGGCAGACCCCGAATTATTCCCCCCATCTTCCTGAGATCTTGTTCATCTAAAAGGGCATGAATTATTGAGCCTGCTCCCAAGAATAATAAAGCCTTAAAGAAAGCATGAGTTAGTAGGTGGTATAAACTACTTATAGAGCTATAAGTACCACAGGCCATTACCATGTATCCTAATTGACTACAAGTAGAATAAGCAATAACTTTTTTTATATCCGATTGGACTAATCCTACTGTGGCAGCAAAGAAAGCAGTTAGGGAGCCAACTAAACCCACAATAATTGTTGCAGTTGGAGAATGATCAAAAAGGGGGGCTGACCTTATAATTAAAAATACTCCTGCTGTTACCATTGTTGCTGCGTGAATTAGGGCCGAAACAGGTGTGGGACCCTCCATAGCATCTGGCAACCAAGTATGTAACCCTAACTGGGCAGATTTTCCTATGGCCCCGATAGTTAGTAATATACAAATCCAAGTACACGCTGAAGATGGAGACAAGGTGGAGAACAAACTACAGTAATCTAATACCCCAAATTCTTTCCAGATTAATATGATAGCTAACATTAATCCTATATCTCCTATTCTATTAATTAGCATTGCCTTAATTGCTGCCTTGTTAGCTTGTATACGTGTAAACCAAAAGTTAATTAATAAATAAGAACATAAACCGACACCTTCCCAACCAATAAATAATTGCACATAATTATTACTAGTAACTAAAACTAACATAAAAAAGGTAAATAAAGACAGATAACTCATGAATCTAGGTAAATGCGGGTCTTCTCTCATATAACTTGTAGAATAGATATGAACTAGCCCGCTAATTGTGGTTACTACTATTAACATTACAGCTGTTATTACATCAAATTGTAAGCCGAAATTAGTTATTAGTAAATCAGACTCTATCCATCTTCCTAACTCTATATATACTGCGGACCCATTAATAAGGATTTCATAACATAATACAAAAGAAAGAAGGCTACTAGCCATAACCCATACAGAAGCTAACAAACCAGCCCCCTTCCTTCCTAGATAACGACCACCTAGTCCACTTCCGACTGCGCTTAATAACGGTATTAATATTACTAGAAGATACATGGAAATAAATCTAAAATAATCAAATGTGTTAACTGAAAAAACAAACTAGGACATACTATAATTGTTAATACTAAATATAAACTTACCCCTATTAATATGGCCTTGCCCAAACCTGTCTCACGTGGAGAATTTAGTATATTTGTTATTACTAAAGGCGTCGACAAAGGTTGATAAAACATAATTTTAACTAATCTAAGGTAATAAACTCCAGCTATTACGGAGCAGGCTAAAGCTATTAAAGCGCTAAGATAGTAGCCTTGACCAACAGCCGCTAATATAATATACCATTTAGTCAAAAACCCAATTAAAGGGGGGATTCCTGCAGTAGACAATAAACCTGCAGCCAACGCTAACGCTAAGATTGGGTTTAATCTTGAAACACCACTAAACTCAATAAGCATATCTCTTTTAGGCGATATGATAAGTACTACAGACCAAAGTAATACTTGAGTTAATATGTAGGCACCTATATACATTAAACTAGCTTGCATACTTTCTATAGACCCTATAGCTATTCCAAGCAGCACAAACCCTATATGGCCTATCCCGCTATAAGCTAATAATCTTTTTATACGAGTTTGATTCAAAGCTCCTATAGCCCCAATAATCAAAGAGATTAGCCCGGCCATTAATAGTCCGATTTCATTTAGGCCTATTTGTATTATAATAGCTAGTACCCCTAATTTAGGCACGATAGATAATAGCGCAGCTACCCAAGTTGGAGCCCCTTCGTATACATCGGGGGCCCACATATGAAAAGGAGCTGCAGACACTTTAAATAATAGTGAGATAGTAATAAGACACTTACCAGCTCCATAAGATATTAGACTCATACGAATAAATTGAAGTTCAAGCTCTCCTGTGGAGCCATAAATTAAGGCACAACCAAACAGGAACAACCCCGAAGAAAGTGCCCCTAACACGAAGTATTTCAATCCAGCTTCTGCTGATAACAATGAGTTTTTATTATAAGCTACTAAGATAAACATACATAATGTTTGCATTTCTAATGCTAAATATATCGAAATTAAATTTGTTGACCCAATAAGTAATAAATTCCCTAAGATCACTAATAAAATCAATAAAGAGCTTGATCGATGCGATGTTCGATGGTCCAGCATACATAGTATGGCTAACCCGCTTAGCATCACCAACATCTTAATAGCCTGTGTCCAACATAGCAGAGCTCCAGCGGAGGCAGCACTCATAAGTAGTATAACTCCTAAACAGAATGTTGCTAATCTTAGAGTCGGGGCCTTTAATCCATACATCAACACTATTAGTATGATGAGCCCTAGTGTTAATTCCATAGGGTACAGGGGCATATGCCCCTATATACCTTATTAATCCCTAAACCTTTTGTCTCTCCTTCTTTGCAGCAGCCAGAAGTTGATTACGTCGATGGGGCCAATATAGTCGAGCATCGCTGAGACCATTCCTTGCGTACTAGGACTCAGAAAAGTTGGGATTGAACATTGTAGATAGAAACCGAGCTGTGTCACCACGCTCTGAACTCAAATCATGTACGGTTTTCATGGTCGAACAGACCAACCTAAGGTACCTTCTACAGCACCAGGGCACCGCAATTCAACATCGAGGTCGCAAACACTGTCCTCGATAAGAACTCTCCGACAATATTACGCTGTTATCCCTACGGTAGCTTTTATCCGCTTTCGATATTTATTTTGGATAATCATATCGGGTCACTATCGCCCACATCCCTTACGTGGGGACAAATGTCCTTTTGGGGTGTGCCAGCTAGGGGTGTCCCCCTCACTGTGAGGCTAATGAGATTTTAAATAATACCATAAGCTCGCCTTCGTTTCTTATTCAAAGGTAGTCGCCCCAACTAAACTGTCCTACCAACAAAAATTATTAACTTAGAATTAGGATACTTAGTATCGATCATTCTAAATTAACGCTATCGGTATCCAGTAAAGCTCGATAGGGTCTTTTCGTCTTACAATGTTTATGTAGTATCTTCACTACAATTATAATTTCATCGGCTTTCCTCTTGAGACAGTAAGACCCTCGTGGTTCCATTCATACCCGCCAACAATTAATTGGCTATTTATTGTGCTACATTATCACGGTCAGAGTTACCGCGGCCATTCAGTTGGGTTTCGCTTTAGACGTTAGTCCTCAGTTTCACTATACAACCATTGGGCAGAATTCACCCTCTATACTTCAGGATATAACCTTTAGCAGAGAGCTATGTTTTTGGTAAACAGTCGAGATCTTATTTTGCCGAGTTCCTTAAGAGAAATTATGCCTAGATCTAAGTCCCATAAATAACAATCGCTATGCACTATAATAATTTTCCTGAACAGGTACAAGAATTATAATTCATCGGGCGTAATGCCCTTAGAAGTTGTATAAATATTTTATTTGGGAGTGAATCTTATACTACTCATGCCTGCATTATCACTTCTGTTTATCTCACGAGGTGTATACATACAGAACGCTCTACTACCAAGCCAATTCTTCCAGAGTTTCAGTTACAGATTTAGCCGCCTTAATTCTTAGAGTTTCCTAGCTCATTCAGTGAACTTTTACGTTTTCCTGTGCAGATGGCTGTTTCCGAGCCTACTTCCTGTTTGTCTAAGTTGGACCCTCTTTATACACTTAATCTGTATTAGTGACTTCAATTTCTGGTTAGGGCTTACCCCTCTTGACTAGGGGCCTTATCGCCATAGTCTTGCTACACCAGTAATTCAGGCCCCCGGGTTTGGGGGCGAATCAACTTGGAGTGCCTTACTAAGATAAGTTTCGTAGAGAACCAGCTATATCCAAGTTCGATTAGTATTTCACCGCTAACCACAGCTCATCCAAGATTTTTGCCACAATCACTGGTTCGGTCAGGAGTTTCACTGTCTAAAGACTACTCCTACCTGGCCATGGTTAGATCACTTGGTTTCGGGAGATTTGACTGACGAGTTTTCCCTTGCTTTCACTACGCCTTCATTCACTACTTAAGCTTGCCAAATCTTGTCTTGCAGGCCCATTATGCAAAAGGTAACTTTTTGAACCAATTCTGAGTCTTTCCCTCACGGTACTTTCTCTATAGGTGTCTATCGGGGTTTAGTCTAGATGTCCAATCATCTTAATTATCTGTTTGAGACAAT